GCTAACGTAGCTTAACTAAAGCATAACACTGAAGATGTTAAGATAGGCCCTAGAAAGGCCTCGCAAGCACAAAGGCTTGGTCCTGACTTTACTATCAGCTTTGACTAAACTTACACATGCAAGTATCCGCCTCCCTGTGAGAATGCCCCACAGTTCCCTGTTCGGGAACAAGGAGCTGGTATCAGGCTCAAACCCTCCCCCTCAGCCCACGACACCTTGCTTAGCCACACCCTCAAGGGACTTCAGCAGTGATAAATATTAAGCTATAAGTGAAAACTTGACTTAGTTAAAGCCAAGAGGGCCGGTAAAACTCGTGCCAGCCACCGCGGTTATACGAGAGGCCCAAGTTGATAATTACCGGCGTAAAGAGTGGTTAAGGAAAACCTTAAACTAAAGCCGAACACCCTCAGAACTGTTATACGTACCCGAAGGTAAGAAGCCCCACTACGAAAGTGGCTTTATAACACCCGACCCCACGAAAGCTGCGAAACAAACTGGGATTAGATACCCCACTATGCCCAGCCCTAAACTTTGATAGCCCTTTACACCCCCTATCCGCCCGGGAACTACGAGCACTAGCTTAAAACCCAAAGGACTTGGCGGTGCTTTAATCCCACCTAGAGGAGCCTGTTCTAGAACCGATAATCCCCGTTAAACCTCACCCTCTCTTGCTTTATCCGCCTATATACCGCCGTCGTCAGCTTACCCTGTGAAGGCCCTATAGTAAGCAAAACTAGCACAACCCAAAACGCCAGGTCGAGGTGTAGCACATGAGAGGGGAAGAAATGGGCTACATTTCCTATTCACAGGAAACACGAACAGTGTGATGAAACGCACATTATGAAGGAGGATTTAGCAGTAAGCAGAAAATAGAGTGTTCTGCTGAAACCGGCCCTAAAGCGCGCACACACCGCCCGTCACTCTCTCCAAGCCAACCAATACACAGCTAGATAACAAAACAGCCAGGCAAAGGGGAGGCAAGTCGTAACATGGTAAGTGTACCGGAAGGTGCACTTGGAAAAACCAGAGTGTAGCTAAGACAGAAAAGCATCTCCCTTACACTGAGAAGTCACCTGTGCAAACCAGGTCACCCTGACGCCCAACAGCTAGCCAATCTTAACAATACCAACACCCCCCTTTTTATACCCCTAAAGCCCCTTAATTTAATCAAACAAACCATTTTTCCTCCTTAGTACGGGCGACGGAAAAGGAGCACTTTGAGCAATAGAAAAAGTACCGCAAGGGAACGCTGAAAAAGAAATGAAACAACCCAGTTAAGCCAAAAAAAGCAAAGATTTCCCCTTGTACCTTTTGCATCATGAACTAGCTAGAAACCCTTAAGCAAAAAGTATTTTAGTTTAACACCCCGAAACTAGGTGAGCTACTCCAAGACAGCCTAAAAATAGGGCGACCCCGTCTCTGTGGCAATAGAGTGGAAAGAGCTTTGAGTAGAGGTGACAGACCTACCGAACCCAGTTATAGCTGGTTGCCTGAAAATTGAATAGAAGTTCAGCCTTTTCACTTCTCCCCCCACACCGACCTCTGGCCCTTCAACAGAGCAAGAGAAGCTTAAAGAGTTAATCAAAGGGGGTACAGCCCCTTTGAAACAAGACACAACTTTCCAAGGTGGGAAAAGATCACAACAAATCCAAAGGTAAGTGTTCTAGTGGGCCTAAAAGCAGCCATCCAAACAGAAAGCGTTAAAGCTCGGACATGTTCAAATAACCTTAAAATCCTGACAAACAAATCTTAACCCCCTAACACTATCAGGCCCCTCCATGTAACCATGGAAGCGATTATGCTAGTACGAGTAATAAGAGAACACGCAATTCTCTCCCCGCCCACGTGTAAATCGGAACGGACCCTCCACCGAAAATTAACGGCCCCAAACAAAGAGGGTATTGGACTTACAATAAAGATAACTAGAAAACCACCCAAAATTCGCCGTTAACCCCACACTGGTGTGCCAGCCCGGAAAGACTAAAAGAAAGAAAAGGAACTCGGCAAACCCAAGCCTCGCCTGTTTACCAAAAACATCGCCTCTTGCAAAACAAAAATAAGAGGTCCCGCCTGCCCTGTGACCACAAGTTTAACGGCCGCGGTATTTTGACCGTGCAAAGGTAGCGCAATCACTTGTCTTTTAAATGAAGACCTGTATGAATGGCATGACGAGGGCTTAACTGTCTCTTCTTTCCAGTCAATGAAACTGATCTCCCCGTGCAGAAGCGGGGATATCCCCATAAGACGAGAAGACCCTATGGAGCTTTAGACATAGGACAGACCATGTTAATCACCTCTAATTAAAGAACAAAACTAATTGGTACCTGCTCTAATGTCTTTGGTTGGGGCGACCGCGGGGAAACAAAAAACCCCCATGTGGACTGAAGAGACCCTTCTTCACAGTCAAGAGCCACAGCTCTAAACAACAGAATTTCTGACCAACAAGATCCGGCAAAGCCGATCAACGGACCGAGTTACCCTAGGGATAACAGCGCAATCTCCTTCTAGAGCCCATATCGACAAGGAGGTTTACGACCTCGATGTTGGATCAGGACATCCTAATGGTGCAGCCGCTATTAAGGGTTCGTTTGTTCAACGATTAAAGTCCTACGTGATCTGAGTTCAGACCGGAGCAATCCAGGTCAGTTTCTATCTATGACATGTTTTTTTCCAGTACGAAAGGACCAAAAAGAAGAGGCCCCTGCTACCAGCACGCCTCCCCCTCATCTAATGAAGCCAACTAAACTAGATAAAAGGGCATACCCCCTAGCTTAAGAGAATAGCATGTTAAGGTGGCAGAGCCCGGCATTGCAAAAGACCTAAGCCCTTTCCACGAAGGTTCAAGTCCTTCCCCTAACAATGATTCCAATACTAATTACCTCCATTCTCAACCCCTTGCTGCTCATTATCTTCATCCTCCTAGCCGTCGCCCTCCTTACCCTAGTCGAACGAAAAGTCCTAGGCTACATACAGCTCCGAAAAGGCCCTAACATCGTAGGCCCCTACGGTCTTCTTCAACCAGTTGCCGACGGCCTAAAACTTTTTATAAAAGAGCCAGTACGCCCCTCTTCCTCCTCTCCTACCCTCTTCCTCTTTACCCCCATACTAGCCCTCACCCTTGCACTCACCCTTTGAGCCCCCATGCCCCTCCCCTTTCCAATAGCAGACCTTAACCTAGGCATTCTATTCATTCTGGCCCTTTCTAGCCTTGCCGTCTACTCAATTCTCGGCTCAGGCTGAGCATCCAATTCAAAATATGCCCTCATTGGAGCCCTACGAGCCGTAGCCCAAACCATCTCCTACGAAGTCAGCCTCGGACTAATCCTCCTAAACGCAATTATCTTTACAGGAGGCTTCACCCTCCAAACATTTAGCATTGCCCAAGAAAGTACATGGCTAATTTTACCCGCTTGACCCTTAGCTGCAATATGATACATCTCAACACTAGCAGAAACCAACCGAGCCCCCTTTGACCTTACAGAAGGAGAGTCCGAACTCGTCTCCGGCTTTAACGTAGAATACGCAGGAGGCCCTTTCGCCCTATTCTTTCTTGCAGAGTACGCAAACATCCTTTTAATAAACACACTCTCTGCAACCCTTTTCCTAGGAGCCTCTCTATCCCACTCTCTTCCAGAACTTACCACCACAAACCTTATAACCAAAGCAGCCCTCCTATCCGTCCTCTTCCTTTGAGTCCGAGCCTCATACCCCCGATTTCGATACGACCAACTCATACACCTTATCTGAAAAAACTTCCTACCCCTCACCCTAGCCCTGGTCATTTGACACCTCGCGCTTCCAATTGCCCTCTCAGGGTTGCCCCCTCAACTTTAACCAAGGATTTGTGCCTGAATTAAAGGACCACTTTGATAGAGTGAACTATGAGGGTTAAAATCCCTCCAACTCCTTAGAAAGAAGGGACTCGAACCCTACCTGAAGAGATCAAAACTCTTAGTGCTTCCACTACACCACTTCCTAGTAAAGTCAGCTAATTTAAGCTTTTGGGCCCATACCCCAAACATGTTGGTTAAACTCCTTCCTTTACTAATGAACCCTTACATCTTAGCCACCCTTCTCTTCGGATTAGGCCTAGGTACCACAATTACATTCGCAAGCTCTCACTGACTCCTTGCCTGAATAGGCCTTGAAATAAACACGCTTGCTATTATACCCCTCATAGCCCAACACCACCACCCTCGAGCAGTTGAAGCATCAACAAAATACTTCCTAACCCAAGCAGCCGCTGCCGCTACATTACTATTTGCAAGCACCACCAATGCCTGACTCACAGGTCAATGAGAAATTCAACAAATCTCTCATCCCCTCCCTGCCGCCCTGATCACGCTCGCCCTTGCCCTCAAAATTGGTTTAGCCCCCCTCCATGCATGACTCCCCGAAGTCCTCCAAGGACTAGACCTCACAACAGGCTTACTCCTCTCCACATGACAAAAACTTGCCCCATTCGCACTTCTTCTCCAAATCCACCCCTCCAACACAACCTTATTAATTATGCTAGGCCTTTCCTCTACTCTTATTGGTGGCTGAGGGGGACTAAACCAAACACAACTACGCAAAATCCTAGCCTACTCATCCATCGCTCATTTAGGCTGAATAATTCTCATCCTACAATTTGCCCCTTCCCTAACCCTCCTGTCCCTCCTTGTATATCTCACTATAACACTTTCAGCTTTCCTAACACTTAAACTCAGCAAAGCCACTACCATTAACATGCTTGCCACCACTTGAACAAAAGCCCCCACACTTGCCGCTTTCACACCCCTCATCCTCTTATCCCTAGGAGGACTCCCCCCACTTACAGGCTTCATACCAAAATGACTAATCCTACAAGAACTTACCAAACAAGACCTCGCCCCCACAGCCACCCTAGCAGCCTTAACTGCCCTCCTAAGCCTATATTTCTACCTCCGACTATCCTACGCTATAACCCTTACCACTGCACCCAATAACCTCCCCGGCATTACCCCCTGACGATTTTTCTCCTCCCAACTAACCTTCCCCTTAGCAATTTCAACAACCATAACTATTATACTTCTTCCTCTTACCCCAACCATCACCGCCCTTCTAACCCCCTAAGGGGCTTAGGATAACACTAAGACCAAGAGCCTTCAAAGCCCTAAGCGGGAGTGAAAACCTCCCAGCCCCTGTTAAGGCTTGCAGGACACTATCCTACATCTCCTGTATGCAAAACAGACACTTTAATTAAGCTAAAGCCTACTAGACAGGCAGGCCTCGATCCTACAAATTCTTAGTTAACAGCTAAGCGCCCAAGCCAGCGAGCATCTATCTACCTTTCCCCCGCCTAATCTACCTAAAATAGGCGGGGGAAAGCCCCGGCAGGAAATTAGCCTGCATCTTCAGATTTGCAATCTGCTATGTAAAACACCTCAAGGCTTGATAAGAAGAGGACTCAAACCTCTGTGCATGGGGCTACAACCCACCGCTTAAATCTCAGCCATCTTACCTGTGGCAATCGCACGTTGATTTTTCTCGACTAATCATAAAGATATCGGCACCCTTTATCTTGTATTTGGTGCTTGAGCTGGTATAGTAGGGACTGCTTTAAGCCTACTTATTCGGGCAGAACTGAGCCAACCGGGCTCCCTTCTCGGAGATGACCAGATCTATAATGTAATCGTTACTGCACACGCCTTCGTAATAATCTTCTTTATAGTAATACCAATTATAATTGGAGGCTTTGGAAATTGGCTCGTCCCTCTAATAATTGGCGCCCCTGACATAGCCTTCCCCCGAATAAACAACATGAGCTTCTGGCTTCTCCCTCCCTCTTTCCTCCTCCTCTTGGCCTCTTCCGGCGTTGAAGCAGGCGCTGGAACCGGATGGACCGTTTATCCCCCTCTAGCGGGTAATCTAGCCCATGCAGGGGCTTCTGTCGATCTAACAATTTTTTCCCTTCATTTAGCAGGTGTCTCCTCCATTCTTGGGGCCATTAACTTTATTACTACTATTATTAACATAAAACCCCCCGCCATTTCTCAGTACCAAACTCCCCTCTTTGTCTGAGCAGTCCTAATTACTGCAGTCCTCCTTCTCCTCTCTCTGCCCGTTTTAGCCGCCGGCATTACTATGCTCTTAACCGATCGTAATCTAAATACAACCTTCTTTGATCCCGCAGGAGGAGGAGACCCAATTTTGTACCAGCACTTATTTTGATTCTTCGGCCATCCTGAAGTCTACATCTTAATTCTTCCAGGGTTCGGAATAATTTCTCACATTGTTGCATATTATGCCGGCAAAAAAGAGCCATTTGGGTACATAGGAATAGTTTGAGCAATAATGGCCATTGGCCTCCTAGGCTTTATCGTATGAGCCCACCACATGTTTACAGTTGGCATAGACGTAGATACTCGAGCCTACTTTACATCCGCCACAATAATTATTGCGATTCCAACAGGGGTTAAGGTTTTCAGCTGGCTAGCTACCCTTCACGGAGGTGCCATTAAATGAGAAACCCCCCTTCTCTGAGCCTTAGGCTTTATCTTCCTATTTACCGTAGGGGGTCTAACAGGCATTGTCCTGGCTAACTCTTCTCTAGACATTGTCCTCCATGACACCTATTATGTAGTAGCCCACTTTCACTACGTCCTGTCCATGGGGGCCGTCTTCGCTATTGTTGGAGCTTTCGTTCACTGATTTCCCCTTTTTTCAGGCTACACCCTACATGACACTTGAACTAAAATTCACTTTGGGGTAATATTTGTAGGCGTAAATTTAACCTTCTTCCCACAACACTTTCTAGGCCTAGCTGGAATGCCCCGACGATACTCAGACTACCCTGATGCCTACACTCTTTGAAACACAGTCTCTTCTATTGGCTCAATAATCTCCCTAGTGGCAGTAATTATGCTTTTGTTTATTATTTGAGAAGCTTTCGCTACCAAACGAGAAGTTCTATCAGTCGAACTCACCACAACAAATGCAGAATGACTACACGGCTGCCCACCCCCTTACCACACCTTTGAAGAGCCTGCTTTCGTTCAGATTCAGCCAACTTGACTCTGCCATGAAAGCCCTGCCCCCACAAAACTTCACTAACGAGAAAGGGAGGAGTTGAACCCCCATATTTTGGTTTCAAGCCAACCACATAACCGCTCTGTCACTTTCTTCATAAGGCACTAGTAAAACGGACATTACACTACCTTGTCAAGATAGTATCGTGGGTTAAACCCCCGCGTGCCTTAAAATTAATGGCACATCCCTCTCAACTAGGTTTCCAAGATGCAGCTTCCCCTGTTATAGAAGAACTCCTCCACTTTCACGACCATGCCCTTATAATCGTCTTTCTAATCAGCACCCTTGTACTTTATATTATTGTGGCTATAGTAACAACTAAACTGACCAACAAGTTTATTCTAGACTCTCAAGAAATTGAAATCATCTGAACCCTCCTCCCTGCTATTATCCTAATTCTTATTGCCCTTCCCTCCCTCCGAATTCTTTACCTTATGGATGAAATCAATGACCCCCACCTAACAATCAAAGCCATGGGCCACCAATGATACTGAAGCTATGAATACACGGACTACGAAAACCTAGGCTTTGACTCCTACATAATCCCAACACAAGACCTCGCCCCTGGCCAATTCCGCCTCTTAGAAACAGACCACCGAATGGTTATCCCAGTCGAATCTCCCATTCGAGTCTTAGTATCCGCCGAAGACGTCCTACACTCCTGAGCCGTCCCAAGCCTCGGTGTAAAAATGGACGCAGTCCCTGGGCGCCTAAACCAAACAGCCTTTATTATCTCCCGAACAGGTGTATTTTACGGACAATGCTCCGAAATCTGCGGCGCTAACCACAGCTTTATGCCCATCGTAGTTGAAGCTGTCCCCCTAGAACACTTTGAAAACTGATCCTCCCTAATACTTGAAGACGCTTCGCTAAGAAGCTAAACAGGGACTAGCGTTAGCCTTTTAAGCTAAAAACTGGTGGCCCCCAACCACCCTTAGCGACATGCCACAACTCAACCCCTCCCCTTGATTTGCCATTCTAATTTTTTCTTGACTAATTTTCCTAACGATCCTCCCCCAAAAAGTCCTAGCCCATTCTTTCCCTAACGAGCCCACCCTCCAAAGCACAAAAAAGCCTAAAACAGAACCGTGAAACTGACCATGACACTAAGCTTCTTCGACCAATTTATGAGCCCCACACTCTTAGGTATTCCTCTAATTGCCTTAGCCCTCAGCCTCCCCTGAATCCTTTACCCAAAACCCTCCAACCGATGGCTAAACAACCGCCTTCTCACCCTCCAAAGCTGATTCATTAGCCGCTTTACCCAACAAATCTTCCAACCTCTAAGCCTCGGCGGCCACAAATGAGCAATGCTCCTCACCTCCCTAATACTTTTTCTAATTACTCTTAACATACTAGGCCTCCTGCCCTACACCTTCACCCCTACAACCCAACTCTCTCTTAACATAGCCTTTGCTGTCCCCTTATGACTTGCCACTGTAATTATTGGTATACGAAACCAGCCTACGCATGCGCTCGCTCACCTTCTTCCAGAAGGTACTCCCACCCTGCTAATCCCAGTCCTAATTATAATCGAAACAATTAGCCTCTTTATTCGCCCGCTCGCCTTAGGCGTACGACTAACAGCAAATCTAACAGCAGGCCACCTGCTCATTCAGCTTATCGCCACAGCAGCCTTCGTTCTCCTCCCCCTAATACCCGCCGTTGCCATCCTAACAGCCACCCTTCTCTTCCTTCTAACCCTCCTTGAAATCGCCGTGGCCATAATCCAAGCTTACGTATTTGTTCTTCTCCTAAGCCTCTACCTACAAGAAAACGTTTAATGGCCCATCAAGCACATGCATACCACATAGTAGACCCCAGCCCCTGGCCCTTAACAGGCGCAGTAGCCGCCCTTCTTATAACATCAGGCCTAGCAATCTGAATACACTTCCACACCACAACCCTCCTTACCCTTGGCCTCATTCTGCTCCTCTTAACAATATTTCAATGGTGACGAGACATTATCCGAGAAGGCACCTTCCAAGGCCACCACACACCTCCCGTACAAAAAGGCCTTCGTTACGGAATAGTTCTTTTCATTACCTCAGAAGTCTTTTTCTTCCTAGGCTTTTTCTGAGCATTCTACCACTCAAGCCTTGCACCAACCCCTGAACTAGGAGGCTACTGACCCCCCACAGGCATCACAGCACTCGATCCCTTCGAAGTCCCCCTTCTTAACACAGCAGTTCTCCTCGCCTCTGGCGTAACTGTTACATGGGCACATCATAGTCTTATAGAAGGCCTCCGCAAACAGGCCATCCAGTCGCTAACACTAACAATCCTTCTTGGTTTCTACTTTACCCTACTTCAAGCGATAGAGTACTATGAAGCCCCCTTTACAATTGCAGATGGGGTCTATGGCTCCACCTTCTTTGTAGCCACCGGCTTCCACGGACTACATGTCATTATTGGCTCCACATTCTTGGCTGTCTGCCTACTCCGACAAGTCAAATATCACTTTACATCAGAACACCACTTTGGATTCGAAGCAGCCGCCTGATACTGACACTTCGTAGACGTAGTATGACTATTCCTATACATCTCTATCTACTGATGAGGCTCATGTCTTTCTAGTATTAAACTAGTACATGTGACTTCCAATCATATAGTCTTGGTTAAACCCCAAGGAAAGATAATGAACCTAGTTACAACAATAATTACTATTTCCTTCGTTCTCTCCACCATTTTAGCTATTATTTCTTTCTGACTCCCCCAAATAACCCCTGACCATGAAAAGCTTTCCCCTTATGAATGTGGCTTCGACCCCCTAGGATCAGCCCGCCTCCCCTTCTCCCTTCGATTCTTCCTTGTTGCCATCCTCTTTCTTCTCTTTGACCTAGAAATCGCCCTCCTCCTCCCCCTCCCCTGAGGAGACCAACTGGCTTCCCCCCTCATAACCTTCGCCTGAGCTACCACCATTCTAATTCTCTTAACCCTGGGACTAATCTATGAGTGAGCCCAAGGCGGCCTAGAATGAGCCGAATAAGTAGTTAGTTTAAGAAAAACACTTGATTTCGGCTCAAGAGCTCATGGTTAGACCCCATGACTGCCTAATGACCCCTATTCACTTTGCCTTCTCTACAACCTTCCTCCTAGGACTAGCAGGCCTGGCCTTCCACCGAACACACCTTCTATCAGCCCTCCTATGCCTAGAAGGTATAATACTCTCTCTGTTCATTGCCCTCTCTTTATGGGCCCTTCACCTAGACTCCACTAACTTTTCTACCGCCCCTATGCTCCTCCTCGCATTTTCAGCCTGCGAAGCCAGCGCAGGTCTTGCCCTCCTGGTTGCAACTGCCCGCACCCACGGCACTGATCGTCTCCAAAGCCTTAACTTACTACAATGCTAAAAATCCTCCTCCCCACCCTCATGCTCATCCCAACAGCCTGACTAATCCCCGCCAAACAACTCTGATCCACCTCCCTTGCCTACAGCCTAATCATTGCCCTAACAAGCCTCATCTGACTAAAAGCCACAACAGAGACGGGCTGATCCTTCCTGAACCCCTACATTGCAACAGACCCCGTTTCAACACCACTCCTAGCCCTAACATGCTGGCTCCTCCCCCTAATAATCCTTGCAAGCCAAAATCACACAGCCTCTGAGCCAGTCAATCGCCAACGTATATTTATCACCCTCCTTACATCTCTACAAATTTTTTTAATCCTAGCTTTTGGCGCAACCGAAGTTATTATATTTTACATTATATTCGAAGCAACCCTCATCCCCACGCTAATCATTATCACACGATGAGGAAATCAAACAGAGCGCCTTAACGCAGGAACTTACTTCCTATTTTACACACTAGCAGGCTCACTACCCCTACTCGTCGCCCTCCTCTTACTCCAAAACACCACCGGTACCCTTTCCCTCCTCATTTTACACTACACCCCCTTTATCCCCCTCTCATCCACCGCAGACAAGCTTTGATGGGCCGGCTGTTTACTGGCTTTTCTAGTAAAAATACCACTTTACGGAGCACACCTCTGACTCCCTAAAGCCCACGTCGAAGCCCCCATTGCAGGCTCAATAGTCCTAGCCGCCGTACTGCTTAAACTAGGAGGCTATGGTTTAATACGAATAATACCAATACTAGAGCCCCTAACAAAAGAACTGAGCTACCCCTTCATCATTCTTGCCCTATGAGGGGTAATTATAACTGGCTCCATTTGTCTCCGACAAGCCGACCTAAAGTCACTAATTGCTTACTCCTCAGTAAGCCACATAGGCCTAGTTGCCGCAGGCATCCTTACCCAAACTTCCTGAGGCCTCACAGGCGCCCTCATTCTTATAATTGCTCACGGACTTACATCTTCAGCTCTCTTCTGCCTTGCAAACACAAACTATGAACGCACCCACAGCCGCACAATAATTCTAGCCCGAGGCCTACAAATAGCACTACCCCTAATAACAACCTGATGGTTTCTGTCCAGCCTTGCCAACCTCGCCCTCCCCCCACTCCCTAACCTGATAGGAGAACTAATGATTATTACCTCACTCCTTAGCTGATCATGATGAACCATTCTCCTAACAGGCGCTGGCACCCTAATCACAGCCTGCTACTCCCTCTACATGTTCCTTATAACCCAACGAGGGCCTCTTCCTCCCCACATTATTGCACTAAACCCCACCTACTCCCGAGAGCACCTACTAATCGCCCTCCACCTCCTCCCCTTACTACTACTAATCACCAAACCAGAACTAATCTGAGGCTGAGCAGCCTGTAGATATAGTTTAACGAAAACATTAGATTGTGATTCTAAAGACAGAGGTTAAAACCCCCTTATCCACCGAGAGAGGCTCGCAGCAACAAAGACTGCTAATCTTTGCCACCTTGGTTAAACCCCAAGGCTCACTCGCACGCTTCTAAAGGATAATAGCTCATCCATTGGTCTTAGGAACCAAAAACTCTTGGTGCAAATCCAAGTAGCAGCTATGCACTCTACCCCAACCATCATATCATCGAGCTTACTTCTTATTTTCATCATCCTCTTCTACCCTGTACTAACAACCCTCTCCCCCCAGCCTCAGCCTCCCGACTGGGCTCTCTCCAAAGTAAAGACAGCTGTAAAACTAGCCTTCTTTGTTAGCCTCCTCCCTCTATCCATCTTTCTCAATGAAGGGGTAGAAGCTGTAATTACCAGCTGAAGCTGAATAAACACCCTCACCTTTGACATCAACATCAGCCTTAAATTCGACCTTTACTCAATTATCTTTACCCCTGTTGCCCTATATGTAACCTGGTCCATTCTTGAATTTGCCTCATGATATATACATGCTGACCCAAACATAAACCGTTTCTTTAAATATCTTCTAGTCTTCCTTATCGCAATAATCATTTTAGTGACAGCTAATAACATGTTCCAGCTTTTTATTGGCTGAGAAGGAGTAGGAATCATATCCTTCCTCCTCATCGGCTGATGATATGGCCGAGCTGATGCAAATACCGCCGCCCTACAAGCAGTCATTTATAACCGAATCGGCGACATTGGCCTAATTCTCTCCATAGCATGGCTCGCAACTAACCTTAACTCATGAGAAACCCAACAAATTTTTACCCTCGCCAAAAACTACGACCTAACACTCCCCCTCCTTGGCCTAATCATCGCAGCAACTGGAAAATCCGCCCAATTTGGCCTTCACCCCTGACTTCCCTCTGCTATAGAGGGTCCCACTCCGGTATCTGCCCTTCTCCACTCAAGCACCATGGTCGTTGCAGGAATTTTTCTTCTAGTCCGCATAAGCCCCCTAATAGAAAACAACCAAACCGCCCTTACCACCTGCCTATGTTTAGGCGCCATCACCACCCTATTTACTGCAACCTGCGCTCTCACCCAAAATGACATCAAAAAAATCGTAGCCTTCTCAACATCCAGCCAACTAGGGCTCATAATAGTAACCATTGGACTAAACCAACCCCAACTTGCTTTCCTCCACATCTGTACCCACGCCTTCTTCAAAGCAATACTTTTTCTCTGCTCCGGCTCCATCATCCACAGCCTGAACGACGAGCAAGACATCCGAAAAATAGGAGGAATACACCACCTCGCCCCTTTCACCTCCTCCTGCCTAACCATCGGCAGCCTTGCTCTTACAGGCACCCCCTTTCTAGCGGGCTTCTTCTCAAAAGATGCCATCATTGAAGCCCTAAACACATCTTACCTAAACGCCTGAGCCCTAACTCTTACCCTTCTAGCTACCTCCTTTACAGCCATTTATAGCCTCCGCGTAGTATTCTTTGTATCCATGGGCTTCCCCCGATTCAACCCTCTTTCACCTATCAATGAAAATAACCTAGCAGTAATTAACCCCCTAAAACGACTAGCATGAGGAAGCATCCTCGCCGGCCTCCTAATCACCTCCAATATTACCCCTCTAAAAACCCAAGTGATGTCCATGCCCCTCTCACTAAAAATAGCTGCACTAACAGTCACAATCATTGGACTCTTAACTGCCCTCGAACTAGCTCTTCTAACCAGCAAACAATTCAAAAGTACGCCCCTCCTTACCACCCACCACTTCTCAAACATGCTCGGCTACTTCCCCACAATCCTTCACCGCCTCGCCCCAAAACTCAACCTTATCCTAGGACAAACAGCTGCCAGCCAAACTATTGACCAAGCCTGGCTAGAAAAAATTGGCCCAAAAGCAGTCACCTCCCTAAACTCACCCCTAATTACAACAACAAGCAATATCCAACAAGGAATAATCAAAACCTATCTTTCCCTCTTCTTCTTCACCCTCGCTCTAACACTACTACTCCTCCTTTTCTAAACAGCACGAAGCGCCCCCCGACTTAAACCCCGAGTTAACTCTAACACCACAAACAAAGTCAACAACAACACTCACGCCGCCAAGACCAAAACTCCCCCTCCTACCGAATACATTAAAGCAACCCCTCCAACATCCCCCCGAAAAATGGAGAACTCATTAAACTCATCCACCACAACCCAAGACTCTCCATACCACCCCCCTCAACACAAGCCCGACGCTAGCCCTGCCCCTACAACATAAGCCAATATTACCCCTAAAACCGGCCAGCTCCCTCAACCCTCAGGGTAAGGCTCAGCAGCAAGCGCCGCAGAATACGCAAACACCACCAACATTCCCCCCAAATAAATTAAAAACAAAACCAAAGACAAAAAAGACCCCCCATGCCCTACCAAAACTCCACACCCTATACCAGCTACCACTACCAGCCCCAACGCTGCAAAATAAGGAGAAGGGTTAGAGGCAACGGCCGCCAGCCCTAAAATTAAACCAAATAAAAACATAAACATAAGATAAACCATAGTTTCTGCCAGGACTCTAACCAGGACTAATGGCTTGAAAAACCACCGTTGTTATTCAACTACAAAAACCCCTAATGGCTAACCTCCGAAAAACCCACCCTCTCCTAAAAATCGCAAACGACGCATTAGTCGACCTTCCCGCCCCCGTAAATATCTCCGTTTGATGAAACTTCGGCTCTTTACTAGGGCTCTGCCTAATTATTCAAATTCTAACAGGCCTTTTCCTTGCAATACACTATACCTCTGACATTGCCACAGCCTTCTCCTCCGTCGCCCACATCTGCCGAGACGTAAACTACGGTTGACTCATTCGAAACATACATGCTAATGGCGCATCCTTCTTCTTTATCTGCATCTACCTCCACATTGGACGAGGCCTCTACTACGGCTCCTACCTCTACAAAGAAACTTGAAACATCGGAGTCGTACTTCTTCTTTTAGTAATAATAACTGCTTTCGTAGGCTATGTTCTCCCCTGAGGCCAAATGTCCTTCTGAGGTGCCACTGTAATCACTAACCTCCTCTCTGCTATTCCCTACATCGGCAACTCCTTAGTCCAATGAATCTGAGGCGGCTTCTCAGTAGACAACGCCACCCTCACCCGCTTCTTTGCCTTCCATTTTCTCCTTCCCTTCATCATCGCAGCCGCCACCCTTGTTCACCTGATTTTCCTCCATGAAACAGGATCAAACAACCCCATCGGACTTAACTCAGACGCAGACAAAATCTCCTTCCACCCTTACTTCTCCTACAAAGATCTCCTTGGATTTGCAGCCCTCCTAATTACTCTAGTGTCACTAGCGCTCTTCACCCCAAACCTTCTCGGAGACCCAGACAACTTCATCCCCGCAAACCCCCTAGTGACCCCTCCACACATTAAACCCGAATGATACTTCCTATTTGCCTACGCTATCCTACGATCCATCCCTAACAAACTTGGAGGGGTCCTCGCACTACTAGCCTCCATCCTAATCCTAATAGTAGTCCCAATCCTACACACCTCAAAACAACGAAGCTTAACCTTCCGTCCCCTTACACAACTCCTCTTCTGACTACTCGTCGCAGACGTAATGATTCTCACCTGAATTGGAGGAATGCCCGTCGAACACCCCTTTATCATCATTGGCCAGATCGCCTCCTCCCTCTACTTCCTTCTCTTCCTTGTCCTTGCCCCTACAGCAGCTTGAATCGAAAACAAAGCACTTGAATGACGATGCATTAGTAGCTCAGCGCCAGAGCACCGGCCTTGTAAGCCGGCCGTCGAAGGTTAAACCCCTTCCTATTGCTTCAAGGAAAGGGGATTTTAACCCCCGCCTCTAGCTCCCAAAGCTAAAATTCTAAACTAAACTACTCCTTGGCCGGGCACTGCCAATAACAAGCTTTCAAAGACATATATGTTATATCACCATTAATTTAATGTAACCATATCAATGGAAAGTAAGTACATATAAACAAGTTCAACACAAAATAATTCAAACATATTTGCCATCAACTAAAACACTAAAACTAGACTAAACCCAATAATTGAAAATTCACCAACAACTGAATGGAAATAGACGAAAATTAAGGTCTCAAATAATTAACCCACCCGTCTAGATATACCAAGACTCAACATCCCTAATACTTAAGCATTTTAATGTAGTAAGAGACCATCATCAGTTGATTTCTCAAGACCCGAAATGCATGATGGTCAGGAACAAGAATTGAAGGTATAGCCCAACTGAATTATTCCTGGCATAAGTTAATGGTGTTAATACATACTCCTCTTTACCCACCATGCCGGGCGTTCTTTCCAGAGTGTCACTGGTTCTCTTTTTTGTCTTCCTTTCACTTGACATTTCAGAGTGCACACAGGTATGAAAAATAAGGTTGAACATATTCTCTTGCTCGTCCAAAGTACTTGTAAAGGAGTTAAGACAGTCATTGAAGAATTACATAACTGATATCAAGGACATAAACTATTTAACCTTCATCAAGCCCCTCCATCAAGCACCCCGGTTTCTGCGCGTCAAACCCCCCCTACCCCCCCAAAACTCCTAAGATCGCTATTATTCCTGCAAACCCCCGAAACAGGGCTAAACCTCAAGAAGTCCTTTATGCTTTGATTTGTGTTCGTTTGTATTATTACAATATTGCACAT